ACATAAAGTTCTTGCTTAGACAATTCAAAAGTTGGAGAAGGTTTTTTACTAATAAATCGATAGTCAAAATCATTCCATTCAGGGTCTTTTATTCTACCAAAGCGTCGAATTTCTAAATTCTCATAGGGTCCCCCTGGAATTCCTTCCAGAGCCTGTTGGATAATTTTTATGGATTCTGTCATTTCACTGATTCGTACTAAATACCGAGCTAATGAATCCCCTTCTTTTTGCCATTGAATCTCCCAATCAAATTCGTCGTAAGACTCATAACGATCAATTTTACGAAGATCCCACTGTATTCCGGAAGCTCGTAGCATTGGGCCCGATAAACCCCAATTTAGTGCTTCTTCTGCGCCAATAATGCCTACGCCTTCAACTCGTTCTAAAAAAATAGGATTCCGCGTAATAAGCTTTTGATATTCAGCAACCCCGGTTAAAAAATAATCGCAAAAATCCAAACATTTATCTATCCAGCCATGAGGTAGATCAGCAGCTACTCCTCCGATACGAAAATAATTATGCATCATGCGCATACCGGTAGCAGCTTCGAACAAGTCATATATTAACTCTCGTTCTCGAAAAATATAGAAGAAAGGGGTCTGTGCCCCAATATCTGCCATAAACGGGCCAAGCCATAACAAATGAGAAGCGATACGACTTAACTCCAACATAATAGCTCTGATATAGCTAGCCCTTTTAGGTACTTGAATATTGCCTAGCTGTTCGGGTCCATTTACGGTTATTGCTTCTGTGAACATAGTAGCTAAATAATCCCAACGCGTTACATAAGGCAAATATTGTATAATTGTTCGATTTTCCGCAATTTTCTCCATCCCTCTATGTAAATAACCCAGTATTGGTTCACAATCAATAACATTTTCACCATCGAGAGTAACAATCAGTCGAAGAACACCATGCATTGATGGGTGGTGAGGGCCCATATTGACTATCATGAGGTCTTTTCTTGTAGTTGGTGCAATCATAAGTTTTTTCCCGAGTCGTTCTTCCATGCATTGCTGAAAGTAAAAAGAAGTTCATCAAAATTTAAACGACTAAGCTCAAATGGTATCACGCTTCAAATTAACGAGTTTTTATCTCTCGAATATTTAACTCACTAATTAATTCTTTATAGCGTCTTCTATTTTTTTTTGACAAATAGGCCAGCAGTCGTTGGCGTTTTCCCAAAATTTTCCGCAAACCTCTCTGGGATGAAGAGTCTTTTTTGTGCAATTCCAAATGTGAAGTAAGTCTTCTTATCTTAGTGGTAAAACTGAATACTTGAAATTCAACAGACCCTCTGTTTTCTTCGTTTTCTTTTTGAGAAATAACCGAAATGAATGAATTTGTTACCATAAAAAAATCCCCTTTCCCTTTTTACAGATATGGATTTTATTGATCAGTAATAATAATGCCATTAATTGGAATCTGGTATATACAATAATCTAATCCAAATTTCTTTATGAACTCCTAATTTTCGGAATTCAAATCAATTAATCCAATTTCTAATTGGATTTAGATAGGGATAGAAAAGGATTGGTACATTTTCGCATCGAAGAATTTAGACCTAAAACAAAGAAGGTTCTGTTGATTCATTTCGAGATCTAATCGAGACATTATTCATTTCCTATTGGATATTAGAATGAAATGTGAGACAAGACATGTGATCTATGTATTTGTTTGCTTTGATATACCCTATTATATATATATATATAGGGTATAGAATATATAGAAAAAGTGTATTATCGACGAAATGTCAAAATTTCAATCGTGGATACAGATGTATTCTTAACATACTGAAACGACTGCCGTTATTGGTATCAAACCAATAACGATTCATACAAGCTAAATCCTCTAATCGATAATTAGGCCAAAGAAAGAGCTTTAATTTCATTAATTGATTTTTCTCTCTATCAAAATGGTTACTGTCATGCGAAATTTGGCTGCTGTCTTTTACGTCCTTTGCATTCCAAAATACTGGATTTCTATCTTCAACATTTCTATTCTTTGAATTAAAACAACTTAGAATTCTCAATTTTCTACGACGTCTAAACGATAAAATATTTTCAGGAACAAGCAAATCCAAATGATTTTTGTTTCTATTTTCAGTTATTCTTTGGTGTGATGAAATAGTTTCATCAAAATTCTTCTTAGAAACATATCTTTGTTCTTGGTATTTTTGATTAGTTTGGTGCTTACTCTTATGAACCAATGAAATACCTATGGTTTGATACATAATAAATTGTGCATCGTTTTTTCCAAACAGACGAATGGGTTCTATAATCAATATTCCCTTTTTCATCAATTGGCTAAGAGTTAAATTCTTCTCAATCAGCATTATATCCAAACTCATTTCTCCATTTTGAATCAAGGGTATAGTAATTTGGGTTGGATCTATCAGTCTAAGCAGGAGACAATATACCTTGACATTATTGATCAGTCTTTCATTCAAAGTATCGTCCCATCTCAATTGAAAAAGCAAATAACGTTTCAGGAAGAAATCTAGTTCTGCTCTCACGCTGCTTTTGTATTGTTTTTTCTTTTTCCCCTTTTTCATGTCTGATCTTGCATAATTTTCTTCACTATCTTTTTGTTGTGAGAGAACGGATCCAAGATTTCCTGGACTTGAGGGTTCTTTTTCTCCTTGATTTCGATGCTTTTTATTCGATGGTATCAAAAAACTTCCTTTTTGCTTTTGATTTATTTTTTTATTTTCACTACTATTTTCATTTTTATGAAAATTTGAAAGAAGTAATTTGCTTGGTATAAACCAAGGTTTCCTTTTATATGCATTATAAAGTAACACAAATTCTGGGAAGAACCAAGGTGCCAAATTCGCTATGTGACACTTTAGCATTTTTTCATTCATTCCCATCCAATCAAAAAATACTTTGTCAGAGTTTGGTGGATTGATTTCTGGAATCATAAGGTAAAAAAGATCTTTTTTGGGAATTATTTGAGTATTTTGATTCCCATTGCTGACCCAGGCCTCAATATCGCCTTTTTGTTTAAGATCAAAATTGAGAATGTTCCAATCAAAATATTTCCTATCGACTGTTTTTTCCATATATAGAATATCGACCTTTCCTAGATAATTATCGATAGGGATGTTCCTCAGTATATTTTCTTTATGTGTGTTATAAGAAATCTCTTGCTTCTTACGTCCTTGAAACGGAGATCTATAAAAAAAGTATTCCGTTTTATTTTCATAATTAAGAAATTTATATGATAAAAGATCATATTTATAGTATTTTTGCAAATTCTCTTTTCTTTTTTGATTAGATAATGAATATACTTCAATTTGTTTTTGTTTTTTTAAATCAATTAATTGGTCTTTTTCATATGAATGCCTTTTGCTAAAATTTTCCTTTTTAGCTATACGACGCTGATGAACTGTATTGCGCCATTTTTCTGGTATTAATCTATACCATCTGCTCTGAGATAAATTGTATTGATAATATCCTCTTAACCACTTTTTCCATTGATTCATTTCATAACTCGGAAGTTTCTTATCCCCTAATTTCGAATCAACCATTCCTTGTGTTTCAAAAGAATCCTTTATTTCAGGCGGGGGAATTCCTTGAGATTGAAGAACAGCTCTTAATTTATACGAGTTACTAACTTGGATTTGTGATAATTTGAAAAATACATATGCTTGTGACACGTAGGATAAGTCACAAAAAATAGGTAAATTTTTTTGACTATTACTAATATTATCAAGTGACTTTTTTATAGTCGAAATAAATGGAATTAGATTTTTCTTAATTTTATTAATTCTTTCTTGTTTTCTTTCATTATTGTAAATGGATTTATCAATAATTTTTTTTGTTGATTCAAGAAAAAGTTCTGTATTCATTCTGGGAATATTAATGATACATAAAAATATATCTGTGTAGATTCTTTCAATGAAAAATTTCAAAAAAAGAGGTAATTTAGAGATTAATTGAGCATTTCTTTTTTTTAATATTTGCCATTTTTCTAATCTTTTAGCATTATAACTTGTTTTTTTAAGACTAATATTATTTATTCTTGGAGTTACTTTTTTTTGCTCTTTTATAATTCTTTCTATTTGATTTCGAATTGTACTTGTTTTAGTAGTCAAATCCTTGATTTTTTTTTCTGTTAATGAAGAATTTGTCCAATTCGTAGATGCAATTTCACTAAACGATTCGTGAATTAGCTGATTGCTTATTATAGAATCTTTTTCTTCTTTAATTTCACTTGATTCATATACTTTTCCTCCTGTTAATCGAAATAACAGAATTTTGGAAAGTTCTTTTATTATTCTTTTTATAAAAATAACACTTTCGATAACCCATTCTTTTGTTTCTTTTAAAACTTTTCGAAGTAATTTTATTTTTCTTTTAAAAACTATTAGAACTCGAGAAGACTTCTTTTTCAATTTTCCAATTTTTTTTTCAATTTCCTTAAAAATGGGTTTAAAAAAGGAAGGTCGTTTTCGGGGCGACCCAAAAGGAAGTTCAGTTTCCATTCCCCAAACTGTTAAAAAACAAAAAACATCTTTTTCTTTTTTCTTTTTCATTAAACCTTTCTTAGATGATCGTAGTTTCGATTTGTGCCAAGGTTTCAGACGGAAAGGAAATAAGATTTTTATCTGAATACCGTCTGTCAACCAATTTTTCGGAAATTCTGTTTCGGATAATGGAACACCATTATAGGTACATTTAACATGCATCTCTCTATTCCATTCCTGTAAATCCTCAAACCATTCGGGAAATTGAAATAGGAACATGCGTCCACTATTTTTTGCAATTAGCAATGAAGGTAATACAATATATTTTCTAAAAATAGATTGAGTTAGTAACATGCAACCTCTTATTACTTGTGTAACTGGAATGGTATCCCAGGCCTCTGCTATCTGTATTCGCTCTTTCTCCGTTCTTTCCTTCGTCTCTTTTTCTTCTTCTCTTTTTCTTTCTTCTTCTGTATACTCTACAATTTTGAATGCTTCCCCTTTCCCCACCCAATTTCTAAAAATTACT